TTCAAATTGTATCTGATTAAATCCAGGTATTGTAGACATTGCCTCATTTGCATCCCCCAGCATTTTGAATTTCCCATTTATCAAAAAATCCCATTCTATATATTATTAAGTACATTCTTGATCGAATTAGATCGACGGTCTAGCACCGATGGAATTTATATTCTGTTTACTGAATCACATGAAATTTTAACCAACTCCCTATTTGAAAGGAAATGTATGAACTACGTATGAACGGAGAAAAAAAGATAATTTTCTACTTAAATTCGAAGTTGCATCAAAATGGAAAGGAATTGATAAAACAATCCTAAAAACAGAATTATGTCACTTAGACTTATTAAGGTCATAGGGTTTTTTATCAAATAGAAAAACAAAAGTCAAATGATTTTATACTATTATTATGATATTACATAGACATATTTATTATGATTTATTATGATATTACTTTATATTACATAGACATATTCGAATTTGAGAAAAATCAAAAGAGTCGGTATTTGGGAGATAAAGACAACAAAATCAGAGAAAATCCATTTAGCACCTAACCACCTTTATCTCAGGGATTTTGTTGTTCAAAAAACGATTCGCAGAGAAGAGAGATATTTGTACTTTACGGATTTTTGAGTAGAATAGGATTTGAAGAAGGGTTGCATTTATTAAATATTAAACACGTATGCAGATAGTTAGAATATCCGAGCAAAACGGAAGTAGGATAATTTGATTAGAATTCCCTATTAACAAGATATCTAAAAAATAGATATCTGGGTAACAATTTCTGTTCTGGGGTTTACATATACTCATATGTTTTGTTATAATTGAAATTGAGAAGACTTTTTTGATTGAAAAACTCAAGACTGATTAGTTCTGTCTCAATTTGTATTTTCTTATGTCATTAGGAAAACACAATTTGAGATTCAAATCCCAGAATCATTCATGAATTCGAAGGAAGCAGTGATATAGTTAATGGTTCCAATTTCTCGGCTAAAAATACACATTTGATTTTTCAATAGAAAAAAAGCGAGAGAATGCGTTTAGCCTTGTGTATTTTCAGATACTATAAATCGAAGGGATGGATCAAATCCAATCAAAAAAGAAGGGGCGGTCTTTCTTTTAGGAAAAGGATTAAGGAAAAGAGGAGTCAAAATGCAAGTACAATAAAAATTCAGTAATCCAGGAAAATTTGCATCGATTTTGTATCATTTTGGCGGCATGGCCGAGTGGTAAGGCGGGGGACTGCAAATCCCTTTTTCCCCAGTTCAAATCCGGGTGTCGCCTGATCAACATCAACAAAAAACTCGAAATCTCTTCTTCTCTTCTGTTTGATATAACTCGCAGAATTCTTCCCCGGTAGAAGCGTAGGAAACAGACCATCGATACTTTGTTTGATTCTAAACATATAGTCTGAAGGGGTTCTAAAAGAAAAGATTGTGAATCCTCGTTCGCATCTAGGATTCATCTAATCTACTTATATCTAATCTATCTAATCTACTGGTAGAGGGCCTATCAAGACTTTTCGATTCCCTTCTAGTACTAAGTGTCTAGTGTCTAATGACTAGATCTTGAATAAGATTGTAGGGCCTGATAGGAAATTCAATTAATAGTTTTAGAAAGAGGCGGAAGTTGCTTTATATACGACAGACTCGTGAGAATCTCTGGGTGTTCAGGGATCCAATCAATATTCGATTGGATGAATAATTGACTTTTCTAGATATAGAGAGGGAGGCAAAAATAAATTCTTTCTTTTCGGTAACCCCCAGTCAAGTCCCCTCTTTTACAACGATAGTGGGGGGGTACGGATTAGATCAAATGAGGAAATAGAGGTCTGTAATAGATAGTGATTTCTCTTTTTGCGAGATTTCTCCCCTTCTGTTTTGACTTAGAAGGTCAAGAAAAGAAAAAAGAATAGGAGAATGGGCCTTATTCTTCTTATTCCTACATGTTCACATTCCCTGGGTGGGATGTTACTACGTATTTTGCTTGTGTTTAATCTTTGCCGATTCAAAATCATAATCGAGTTATTGGGTTGGTTTCTCAATAGTCTTTGGTCAGAATCCCTTTTTGACTCTGCACCATTGATTCCACTATTATTAGTGAGGAATAATGGAATAATTCTTTCGTATTTATAGAGATAGGGGACATAATTCACATGGATATAGTAAGTCTCGCTTGGGCTGCTTTAATGGTAGTCTTTACATTTTCCCTTTCACTCGTAGTGTGGGGAAGAAGTGGGCTCTAGAAGTACTACTAATTGAGTTCAGGAATCACAAACCGTACCAATTGTTTTATAGCTCGTTCTGCAACGCATTTTGCACTATTGAAAATCAAAATCTCCGAATTTCGAATCCCATTGGACGCCAATGGAGTCATCTATGATATGAATCATACTCTTTCTCTTTCAATCAAAGAGATATTTCAGCGATTCCCGTCTTTGTATTTCGAAAAGAGCGGTATTCGGGTAATTGGAAATTGATTCCAACCTAAAATTCTTCCGAAACTTTCTATTTCAATCAATGGGAATGGACTCTTACTATCTTTATAGATGCATACTGAGGAAGACCGGACCTTTTTTTTTGATTTCTTTACCCCTTTACTCTTCAAAGAGGAAGTCCTTTTGTTAAGTGTATACGCACTTTCTATGAGAAATGATATAGAGATAGTGGTTGTCTAATGAGAGACTATGCAATAATAAGATCTTGCCTCGGACGAGTCACATATTGGGCAGTTTGGTTTCTAATTTCAGAAGGGCGATTTATGCTTTATTGACTTATTTTATATCAGGGTTCGGGCCTTAAAAATAAGTAAGGTTTCCTCTTCCTTATTAGGAAAAGGAAAGGCTCTGACAAGACCTAAAATAAGAATTATTTCAGATTGATCGGAACAAATAGATGTAGCAACTTGGGTCTTAGGTCAATTACATAGAATATTCCACTATATGGAATTAATATACACATATATGAAGTATGAAGTATGAAGAGAATATTGTAGATTGATCTATAGAAATTTAAGCCTTTATCTTTATTCTAGATTAGAACTTTATAGACTAAGAGATAGTTTATAGACTAAGAGATAGATAGTAGAGTAGAAAAGAAATAGATGAATCTTTCTACCCTACTATACTATCTCTTAGAATACTGCCGATTCTAATTATCGTCGCTCAGTTCATTTAAGTTAAGATGTGAAATTGAAATCCTTTTCATTTGACTTCGTCCATTTTTGATAAGAACTCAGAAGGAAAATTTCATTCAAATTCATTTGAATTTTCAAATGAATTAATCATTTTGACTGACTGTTTTTACATAAATGATAAGTAGAAAAGCAGTAGGAACTAGAATGAATAGTGCAGTAGCAATAAATGCAAGAATATTGACTTCCATAATCTCATCGGTTTTTTTACTTCGCAATAACTCGGGATTTAATCCCCTAGAGATGAGAAATCTTTCGTCTGTAAATTCAATGAATGAATGCCTTTTCGATGATCTTGAATCGGATCAATATCATGAATAACAATATCTGATCGATCAAATCAACCCGCCGTCACGACTTGAATAGTATAACATAGTCAGTTCTTTTATCCATACCAAATCACATGATTCCTGACCCAATCAATCCAAAATTCCTTTATTGATCCGTCGTTTAGTTGTTTTTTTTCTATAACTTACCTTGCGTCTTCCTTGAACAATCATCTGATGAAGGATCATCCGATTGCCTTACCGCCTTGATTAATTGCATAGTTACAAACCTAAATAATCAAAGCGAAATGGAAGAAATAGGAAAGAAAAAAGAAATAAAGACCTCCTTTTGCTTTGAGAATGAAAGTACGCCCCCGGCACCCTTTTTCTAGTTCATAGAAAAGGACAAATGAATTGATGTATTTATTGCATAGTATGTCGGGACTGGCGGGGCTCGAACCCGCAGCTTCCGCCTTGACAGGGCGGTGCTCTGACCAATTGAACTACAATCCCAGGGAAAGAAGGCATCTATCAGAAAATTAGATTCTTTTTTATCTTCGTATGGGATCTTTCTGAAGGACAGGGGGGGTTCTACCATCTCATGGTAGATTGGCGAATTATTGGGCCGAGCTGGATTTGAACCAGCGTAGACATATTGCCAACGAATTTACAGTCCGTCCCCATTAACCGCTCGGGCATCGACCCAGGAAGAATCGATTTTAGGTTTATTGGTAATCCATGATCAACTTCCTTTCGTAGTACCCTACCCCCAGGGGAATTCGAATCCCCGCTGCCTCCTTGAAAGAGAGATGTCCTAAACCACTAGACGATGGGGGCCGACTTAGCCAACTACCCTCATACTATGATCATAGTATGATTAGTTTTTTGAAATTGTCAATATAATATAATGGAATGATATGATTAGATTCGAGGGATCTTTCCATTTTTCAGAATTGTATCGAATTTTTTTGGATTCGTCCTTCATATTCATGAATCGTTCATTAGAATCGACATTCTCTATATAAATCTACGAAAAATAAATCTAAAAAGCAGGATCCAGAAGTTAGCGAAAATTTTCTCTAAGACTTTAACAAGTAGAATCTCTTCATCACATGATTCGATGAAATATCTTGAAATTTCTTCTATGTGGAATTGGTACGTGTACATGTCTGTTATGTATCAACCAAGTGAATTTTGTTTTGATAGGGATCATCACAATAAAAAAAGAAATAGAAATTAGGGCCGGTCTTGAAACAATTCATTTTACCCTAGACTTGCTAGGCAAATCTATTTGATTATTCAAAAATCAGCCACCAGCCACTATGACTCTACTGCATATACTTAATATATACTTAATATATTAATATACTTACTTAATATACTTATATCTTAATATACTTATATATTATAATATATATATAATGTAATGTACATATAGTAATGTAATGTACATATAGAGACTTTATCTACATAGTGACCCGTTAGGGAATTAAATCAAAGAAGCCCCCTTAACTCAGTGGTAGAGTAACGCCATGGTAAGGCGTAAGTCATCGG